AGCCGAGCCTATGTTTTGATGAAAGAAATCTAAGGAAACAGACCAAATAAAAAGGAATGAGGAAACCAATTTATTGAATAAAAGAAGAAAGGAGAGAGAGGGATTCGAACCCTCGATAGTTCTGAAAGAACTATGCCGGTTTTCAAGACCGGAGCTATCAACCACTCAGCCATCTCTCCCACAAAGTAGACTAATTTATATGTATATATATATTTAATTCTTATGAATCCAATATTACCATATATTACTGTATCATATATTACTGTATGAGATAATATAGTAATTATGATTGGAAAATCATCATCTGGATCTATATTTTTTTCTTGAAGTATCTATGTATACTCTATACATAAATATGCATAACTGCATAGTTCTACACATCTATATGATCTAGTATGTTTACTTTTTCAATAAAGACTACACTCACCTCTACTACATATTCAAATTCAATAAATTGGTAATCTAGTTTTAAAGAAAAGAATCAATTGATTTTTGATGAAATCCCTTTTTATTATTCTAGAACACTTTTTACTTTGTATGAAAGTGAGGGATCCAATGTATAATTCATTTGTTGATAACTTGGAGGATTAGAAACATGATTATTGCTTTCCAATTAGCTGTTTTTGCATTAATTGCGACTTCATCAGTCTTATTGATTAGTGTACCCCTTGCATTTGCTTCTTCTGATGGTTGGTCAAGTAACAAAAATGTTGTATTTTCCGGTACATCATTATGGATTGGATTAGTCTTTTTAGTTGCCATTTTGAATTCTCTGATTTCTTAAATTTATTTGATATTTCCCTACAACATTCCTTCTAATCAATTGAGATTGTAACACATATTCCGAGTCAATTGCAGTTATACAAAATAATTTATTGAATATGATTTCATCCAATATTGAGATTATCTTAATCTAAATTTCAAATAATTGAACTCTTACTTCACCTAGATACTAGAATAAAAGGATCGAAACTTCCTACTAAATGAATAGTATGCAAGATTTATTATAAAAAAATCAAAATATCTAGCCCTGCACAAATAGAATCTAGACGCATATATGATATATGAGATATATCATCTATGTGTCTATATAATAGGTCCATATCAGGAAGAAATAAAATGCGCGGATATAGTTGAATGGTAAAATCTCTCTTTGCCATGGAGAAAATGCGGGTTCGATTCCCGCTATCCGCCCATACTTAGAAGACTAGAAATAAAAAAGGATAAAAAATTCACCATTCTAGTAATTATTCTATGGAGATTTGTTAGAATTATTCATTAATGGAGTAATTATTATAGTTGTTTTATATCTACTGCTTCTAATGCTTCTAATCTAAAAACTTCCCATCAAAAAAAATAACATAGAATTCTTGGAATTCCTATTTGATTCTATTTATTGAATGAGATTTGTATTTTTGGACAAAAAACACTGGTGCGGAGACGGGATTTGAACCCGTGACCCCAAGGTTATGAGCCTTGTGAGCTAGCCAGACTGCTCTACTCCGCGTGAATCCACCTAGACAATGAAGTAAGAATAACCAAAGAAAATCCATAGCAAAAGCAAAACTCTCTCTATCGAGGTTTTACTCGTGCGGAGACGGGATTTGAACCCGTGACCCCAAGGTTATGAGCCTTGTGAGCTAGCCAGACTGCTCTACTCCGCGTGAATCCACCTAGACAATAAAGTAAGAATAACCAAAGAAAATCCATAGCATTTTCTCTATCGAGGTCTTATTATTCAATTCTATATCATGATCCATATGGAATGCAAGCTCATTCTGACTTACATTCCTTTAAATCACTTGCTTCTTTTTGTACCCGTTTCAATCTAGTTTCATGAATTCGCTCTTTCTCTTATTATATACGTCATTCAAAAACTGGATAACGCATTGAGAAAAGTAGAGCAGAAATAATATGTAAATACAAAAGAAGTATTATATTACTGTATTCTGACTCTGGCAATTTACATAGCTTTTCAAGAAAATATTCCAAAGTCAAATAGAACAAGCATAGCGTGCTATGTATAAACAGCACATTCCAGAGATATTATAGTTCATATTCTTTGGCTCGACTTATCAATGAGAAAGTCATAGCTCCTTTCACACTCAGAGTTATCTATGCAGTGACGGCATTTCATTATGAGAGTTAGCTAGGTAGCGGACCCTATTAGCCCGTTCTTTCACAAAAAAAGGAGCATACACGTTTTGCTTCTTATCATGATATTTTCTCCGCTTAATAGAGAATCTTTTGGTCTCGATGCGAAATTGCTTCTGAACTGGAAATTGAAGATGATTGGATTTTTACCAATCGAAACCATCCATTTCATATATGATATTATGATGAAGTATTTCATCAAATTCTCGGATAGTATTCTATCCACTTTCCGATGCTATCGAATTTATCGTGGCTAGTCGTTGTCATGATTGGAACGAGTTACACATATCCACTCATAATTGGATTGTGACGATTCATTATTGATTTTTTTAAATTTAAATACAGATAAATAAACACAAGTAAAAAAGTAAAGGCCTGGTCAGTATTGAACCAGACCAGGATGGAAATCAGAAATCTTTTGTATAAAATGTAGTAAGGTATCTCTTCTGTTGAAGAAAAAACATAGGTCTTTTTTTTTTTTTGATGTTTGAATTATCTAAATTTTTCTATATTTTCTTGAAATATTCTTTTTTATTTCATTTGAAATGAATATTTGAATAATGTTATTTATACTTTTATTATTCCTTTATGTTATTTATATAAGAAGATAATATATAAAGTATATATACTAAAGTATATATGTTGATATATTTTTATATTTTGAAATCTTTTGAATTCTCGAAACAATTAGACTAGAAAATTATCATAAAAATAGCCTCTAATAGAAATCAATGTTTCTAAATAAATCGAGTTAATAATCCACTTGATTTATATATTCTAAATTGACTCTAAACTAAAAATTATAAATAGAACTAGAAATTCTTAATTAGAGTATATCGATTTTTATATAATAAACTCAAAATGTAAAAAAATTTGGATTTGTAATGAAATTGGAGAGATGGCCGAGAGGACTAAGGCGGCGGATTGCTAATCCGTTGTACGATTTATTTGTACCGAGGGTTCGAATCCCTCTCTTTCCGCTTTCTTTTTGAATTTTGTCGTTCCAAAGAAATTAGGATTTATTGACTGTAATCGTAGGGAAATGTGTGAAACACTTAATAAAAAGTGGATAAACAGCAGAATCCCTTTTTTTTTTTTAGTTTGATTCCTCACGTCCAGGATTCCGCCCTGGATCATTCGATAAAAATCCGAAAATAAAGAGGGAAACAAAGAATATAACTATTGTGTAAACAAAAAGTTTGAGAGTAAGCATTTTAAAATGTCCAAAAGATTTTATTATTATTCTAAAATAAAGGAAATAAATTACCTTTCTTTTTTTACCATATTTAAAACTTTTTTTGTTCTCAGATCCAAAAATGATAAAGAATTCATTCTTACATTAATAAATAATGAATAATGAGGTATTTTTTTAGAGATACAAATGTTTGCGTTTACTTGTTGGAAAATCAGAACCGATATAATATGGAGAATCTAAGTTGATTAAAATAGATTGATCCGATTTTTCATTCAGTTGTATTTAAGATTTTATCGAAAACTTACAGCAGCTTGCCAAACAAAGGCTAATAGAAAAAAGAGTACAGGTATAACAGGCATAACATTTACGATTGGATTGAAAATGGCATAAGCTTCAGGTAATTTGCCTAAGAAAGAATTATTTGAGTAAAGGACAGAATTAAGAAAGATATAAATGAAACTAAAGATATTCAGCATAAAAAATATTTTGTTCTTATAGATTCGATAATTTTATGAGTTATTTTGATAGAAAAAATCAGAAAGACTGAAAAAAAATCCTTCTTTTTGTTTTTTCATACTCTTCCAAACTCAAACTTTTTCCATTCTTTTTTGAGAAGGAGAATATAAGAATTTCTACTTTACATATAATATCTTATTTGTATTTTATACAATGATCAATCAAATTTCTTGATTCGATTCTATCATTTCCTGCACGATTATCTATATATGTCAAAATTACTCTGTATTTGCATATAATAACTAATTTAATGTTGATTATCTTTGTTCTTCAAAAAAAAATAGAATTTTTCTGAAAAAAGAATACAATTTCATCCTTATGGAAAGGGTTCTTCGTGGAATTGGAACCGATGACTTTCAAGTTATAAAAGTCTTACTCTATCATAAAAAAATGAAGGAAAAGCTAATATGATTTCGAACAGTGAGAACGGAATTTATTGTTTATGCTTGGTTCCTCTTTTTGATAGAATCCGTTGACGAAACAATAATTTACCCTCTAGGAGATGCCTGTCTTATTATCTTTATCATACGAAAAAGACGGGGTTAAGATATCATAGAATTTGTATCTAACTGATGAATTTGAGCTAACACTTGACAAGGATCTTTATTCTTTTTATATTATAATAGTAATATAGTAATGAAAGTATAAGTTTTTCTTTTTGTTTTCTATTTCAATCTCAAGCTCCAAAATTTAGGATTGAAATGAAAAATTTGTCTGGCTAGTTATTCTTCTTAGTGGGGCGTCGCCAAGCGGTAAGGCACCGGGTTTTGATCCCGTCACGCAAAGGTTCGAATCCTTTCGTCCCAAATTTCTCGTTATGAGAAATCGTATGACCATGCGTATTGGTCTGACTAGAATATTTTCATTATTGGAGATAATATTCATAAAACTATGACAATTCAGCTCTTAATTGAATTCATTCTTACAATTTATGACTCTTAATTAAAATAACAAAAGACATATGAAATAAAGCAAAATCCATTCCGTACAATCAATCTATTATGTACAATATTTTTGTTAAATTCTCTAAATGTTTGGAAATTGTTTATCCACTTTATTAGATTAGATGAATTGGAAGAAAGTGAAGATATCGCACGAGATTTTGATAAGCAATCTAAAAAGAATTGTTCTTCGAAATGCTTTTGGTTTTATTTAACGAAAATTAGTCAATTGTCTATGAATGAAAGGGCTTATCTACAGGGAGGCTGGACAATATGAAATTAAATAACTTAACTTCTCCTAAATCATTGAAATGAAAACAAGTCATACCAATCCTTAATGGAAGGGTCTATTAAGAAAAAAAAGGAAACTAACTACACTCCTCTAGAAGAGTTCAAATCCATTTTTTCGAATGCTTTTTTTAAAGGTAAAAAACCAATTGGTTAGTTACCAAAAAACGATCTTGGCTAAAGATGATAATTTTTGTCTATTTTACTGCTATTTTAGATCTACTAGAATATTCGTTTGTTTTTATCAATTTTTGGAATCCAAGTAAAACTAAGATATACTAAAATTAAATGAATTCAAATTGAAGGAATTTCTGAATACATCTTTATAATGTACTAATCCAAATTTTTTTGACTCAATTGGTTTTTTTCTCATCTCAATAATTCAATATTAAATTTATATTGACAATGGTGTATTGAATAAATAGAATTTGATCGCAGATCAATAGAATAGATCGTTTTATCTCATACTCTAACTCTATTTTAAAAACATGAAAAAGAAAATTTGATCAAAAAATTGAAGATCTACGATGTTTTTTTTAGAATACTTTTTCTATTTTGATTGGAAATTCATCGTTTTTTTTATTGGAATTGGAATCCATTTTTGTTTTAGTAATTTCAATTTTATCCATTTTTCCGAAAATACGTTTTTTTAATATATCATTCGCTAATTTTCTAATTTGACAGGATTATATAGTGTAATTTCATTTATTTCTTATTTCGATCGTATCTATATATCTTCTTTATGCGGGTTGCTAACTCAATGGTAGAGTACTCGGCTTTTAAGTGCGACTATGATCTTTTATACATTTAGATGAAGTAAAAAATTCGTCCAGACTTTTGGTAGAGTCTATAAGACCACGACTGATCCTCATAAGGTAATGCATGGAAAAAATAGCATGTCGTAATAAAATGAATTTTGGATTTTTTGGTTACAAAAAAAGGAATTGCAAATTCAAAATTGTTCATGATGAATTCAAGTATAATACTTTTAAAGTATAGTAGTCTATATTCAATTGGGTCTAGTGAATAAATGGATACAGCCGTAGGGTTGTAATTTGACTCAAATAAAATAAAAAAGTAATGAGCCTATGTTCTTAATTTGAATGATTACCCAATCTAATTATATGTTAAAAATATATTAGTACCGGATCCGGGGAAATATGAATGCCTTCTCCTATGAATAGACTTTCTAATTTGATTTTTTGAGTAAATCCTAATTATTGTTTTTTTTGATTGAGACGGATGTGTAGAAGAAACAGTATATTGATAAATACAATTTATTCCAAAATCAAAAGAGCGATTGGACTGTCAAAATAAAAGATCTTAAACCTGAAAAATAGACGAAAAAGATTGATTTTTGAATGCTAACAGGGCTCCCTGTCGGTTTTCCAGAGTGTGTATTTGATTTTTATTTTATATAGTTATAGAAGAATAAAAACGAAATACTCTGTTCTGACCATATTGCACTATGTATTATTTAATAAACCCAGAAAGGTCTTCTTTCTTCTGGTTTTAAAGTAGAAATGTCAATGGAAAATTTCCAAGGATATCTAGAAAAATATGAATTTTGTCAAGATCAATGTTTATATCCGCTCCTTTTTCAGGAGTATATTTATGCGCTGGCTTATGATTATGGTTTAAATGCTTGTCTTTTTTCCCAATCTGTGGAAGAATTGATTAGTTATGATAATAAATATAGCTCAATACTAGTAAAACGTTTAATTACTCGAATGTATCAACAGAATTATTTGATTAATTCAGTTAATCGTTCTAAGTTTAAATCATTTCTTGAGAATGACCATTTCTTTTACTCCCATTTTTATTCTCAGATGATCTCTGAGGGTTTCGGGGTTATTTTAGAAATTCCGTTCGCGCTAGAATTGTTATCTTTTTCAAGAAGAAAAAAAAGACTCAAATTGCAGAATTTACGATCTATTCATTCTATATTTTCTTTTTTTGAGGATAAATTATTGCATTTTCATTTTATGTCAGATATACTAATACCCTATCCTATTCATTTTGAAATCTTGATTCAAATTCTTCAACACTGGATTCAAGATGTTCCTTTTTTGCATTTATTGCGATTCTTTCTCTTCGAATATTTGAATTGCGATAGTCTCATCACTTCAAAAAATTGGCTTTCTATTTTTTCAAAAGAAAATCAAAGGCTTTTTCGGTTATTATATAATTCCTATATATATGAATATGAGTTTGTATTCCTTTTTCTTTATAAAAAATCTTCTTATTTACGATTCATATCTTTTGGAATCTTTCTTGAGCGAATGTCCTTCTATGGAAAAATAAAACACTTTAGAATAGTGTATCTTACTTCTTTGCAGAAAATCTTGTGGTTCTTCGCAGATTCTTTCATACACTATGTTCGATATCAAGGTAAAGCAATCCTATCTTCAAGAGGTACTTTTCTTTTGATGAAGAAATGGCAATTCTATCTTGTTTCTTTTTGGCAATATTATTTTCATTTTTGGTTTCAACCCAATAGAATTTTTATAAATCAATTGTGCAATTATTCATTTTATTTTTTTGGTTATCTTTTAAGTCTCAAAAAAAATCATTTGGTCGTAAGGGGGCAAATACTGGAAAATTCCGTATTAATAAATACAATGAATAATCAATTGGATACTATAGTGCCAGTCATTCCTCTCATTAGATCTTTGTCTATAGCTACATTTTGTACTGTATCGGGACATCCTATTAGTAAGCCAATCTGGGCGGATTTGTCAGATCGTGATATTCTTACTCGATTTGGTCAGATAAGTAGAAATCTTTTTCATTATTATAGCGGGTCCTCTAAAAAGTGCAGTTTGTATCGAATAAAGTTTATACTTCGGCTTTCGTGTGCTAGAACTTTAGCTCGCAAACATAAAAGTACAGTCCGTACTTTTATGCAAAAATTAGGTGCAATGTTCTTGGAAGAATTCTTTACGGAAGAAGAACAAGTTCTTTCGTTAGTCTTTCAAAAAACAATTCATTTTTCTTTACATAGATCAAATAGAGAACGTATTTGGTATTTAGATATTATCCGTATCAACGATCTGGTCAATTATTTTGAATTATGGTCATAAGATCCACAAAATAAATCAATTCGAAAGAATCCGGAAATGAGAAAGAAAAATAAATTGTTGAGTTTGTATTTTGAAATACTCGTTTATAGTAATTGACTGGTGAAATCAAGGAAATAAGAAATATGAAGTAAATTTTCTTCTCAAAATATCAATTTGCTAAATATACATAGGGAAAGTCGTGTGCAATGAAAAATGCAAGCACGGTTTGGGGAGGGGTTTTTTCTCATTCTAACGAAGGAAAAACTATCTACTCCATCCGACTAGTTCCGGGTTCGAGTCCCGGGCAACCCATATACAAGATAGAAAAAACCTTTCTTTTTTTATCTTCATTCGCTTTGGTTACAAATTTCTTGATGGATTGCATAACATAGATATTTCTTTTTTACCGCTGGTTGCCACTGATATATAAGCCATGTTATACTGTTCAATAACAAGTCTTATATTATTTCACTTATCTCTACTAACTCTAGTTAGAATTAATATATGTGCTTGGGAGTCCTTGAAAATAGAATAAACCAATATTTGACCATGACTGCAATTTTAGAGAGACGCGAAAATACAAATTTATGGGGTCGTTTTTGTAACTGGATAACCAGCACTGAAAATCGTCTTTACATCGGCTGGTTTGGTGTTTTGATGATTCCTACCTTATTGACGGCAACTTCTGTATTTATTATTGCTTTCGTTGCTGCTCCTCCTGTAGATATTGATGGTATTCGTGAACCTGTTTCTGGTTCTTTACTTTATGGAAACAATATTATTTCCGGTGCTATTATTCCTACTTCTGCAGCTATCGGTTTGCATTTTTACCCAATATGGGAAGCAGCATCTGTTGATGAATGGTTATATAATGGTGGTCCTTACGAGCTAATTGTTCTACACTTCTTACTTGGAGTAGCTTGTTATATGGGCCGTGAGTGGGAGCTTAGTTTTCGTCTAGGTATGCGTCCTTGGATTGCTGTTGCATATTCCGCTCCTGTTGCAGCTGCTACTGCTGTCTTCTTGATCTATCCTATTGGTCAGGGAAGTTTTTCTGATGGTATGCCTCTAGGCATTTCTGGTACTTTCAACTTTATGATTGTATTTCAAGCAGAACATAACATCCTTATGCACCCATTTCACATGTTAGGTGTAGCTGGTGTATTTGGCGGTTCTCTATTCAGTGCTATGCATGGTTCCTTAGTAACTTCTAGTTTGATCAGGGAAACCACTGAAAATGAATCTGCTAATGAAGGTTATAGATTCGGTCAAGAGGAAGAAACTTATAACATTGTAGCTGCTCATGGTTATTTTGGCCGATTAATTTTCCAATATGCTAGTTTTAACAACTCTCGTTCTTTACACTTCTTTTTGGCTGCGTGGCCTGTAGTAGGGATCTGGTTCACTGCTTTAGGTATTAGTACTATGGCTTTCAACCTAAACGGTTTCAATTTTAACCAATCTGTAGTTGATAGTCAGGGTCATGTTATTAATACTTGGGCTGATATCATCAACCGTGCTAACCTTGGTATGGAAGTAATGCATGAACGTAATGCTCACAATTTCCCTCTAGACTTAGCTGCTATTGAGGTTCCTTCTATCGAAGGATAAAATAGGACAGGTCTTTTCTTTCTGTCTTAATGTATAAGAATTGCTAAAGGAAAAAAAAATATTCAATATCTTAACTTGCTCAACTCGAGATATTGGGTATTTTTTCTTTCTTTGTTTGCTTCCTATCTATTTTTTTTTCTTCTTCTTGACAGATTTATTATCGTTATTTTTTCTTGCATCTCTCGCGAAAGTCCGAGTAGGCGCAAATTCTCCTAATTTGTGCCCTATCATAG